AGATGTTTATTTATTTGTATGTGTATCATATCTATCACATCTATGACAAGACTTGTGAAAAGAAATTCAGTCTGGATATGTTTGTGAAAGAATCGAATGAATCAGAAAGATAACGAAATTGGAACCGTTAACAAAAAGAGAAAATAGAATAGGATAAAAAAATTAGGGATTCGAGCGAACCCTTTTTTTCCTTTTTTGGGGATAGAGGGACTTGAACCCTCACGATTTTTAAAGTCGACGGATTTTCCTCTTACTATAAATTTCCTTGTTGTCGATATTGACATGTAGAACGGGACTCTATCTTTATTCTTGTCCGATTAATCAGTTATCTATCAGACTATGGAGTGAATGATTTGATCAATTCAAATTCAATCCGTTCTTGAACTTGGAATCGATTCAAAACAATTTTTTTTTTTATTTCATTTTTCATAGAAAGATAAAAAAATATTGATTCGGGCCCTATTAATTAATCATTTGAGATAGTATTTCAATACGAATACGTATGAATATAGGGTTATCCTTTACTTTATCCTTTCTGGAGTTTTAACGGAAAGATTTCTTTACTTTACTAATGCAACGCAGTCGACTCCATTTGTTAGAACAGCTTCCATTGAGTCTCTGCACCTATCCTTTTTTTATTATTCTGTCTTTTTGAACCTTTATTTGTTTTTGGAAAACAGGATTTGGCTCAGGATTGCCCATTTTTAATTCCAGGGTTTCACTGAATTTGAAAGTTATCACTTAGTAAGTTTCCATACCAAGGCTCAATCCAATTAAGTCCGTAGCGTCTACCAATTTCGCCATATCCCCTTTTTTGTTTTGAGATTAAGATCTCATTACTATATCATTCTCATTTATATTCTATTTCTACTGGAACTGTTGAAGTCATTAGATACGGATTCCTATAACGATAAAAAGTGTTTACTTTTTTTTCGTGTCTATCTTCTTTCATCTCTATCAGAGACCCCTATTTAGTTAGTCTAATCAAAAAGGATTCTATCATTTCTCTATCCGCAATTCAATATAGATGTATATATACCACATTTATTATATATACTTCTCTTATTCTAATTTTTTTCTCATACAATTCTGAATACTCGAACGATCGATTCTTTTTCTTTTTTTTTTCCATATTCATATTAATTATGAATAACTAAGAATGAAAATAACTAACAATGAAAAGAATAAAGAAAAGAATAAAAAACTAATAGCCAAGATTTCAGTAGTTTACTAAATTCCTATACATGTACAATTTCTGTTATGCGAGCCCGCTTAGCTCAGAGGTTAGAGCATCGCATTTGTAATGCGATGGTCATCGGTTCGACTCCGATAGCTGGCTTTTCTCTATTTGTTTTTACACGATTGAGAATGTTTTTTTTTTATTATTTTATTATTATATTATATAGATATAGTATTGGTATCTATATAATAAAGATATATACAATAAAGGCCAGATATTGATACAACCCATTCCATTATTTTTTTGTAATATACTACTTTTAGTAGATTTTGCTTCATTTATCATATTTATCCTTTAGTTCAGTTTTAATTTAGGTTTCTGAAAATGAAAATTCAATAAACAATAAAATAAGGAAAACAAGGAGTTTTTATGTCACGTTACCGAGGGCCTCGTTTCAAAAAAATACGCCGTCTAGGGGCTTTACCGGGACTAACTAGTAAAAGGCCTAGAGCCGGGAGCGATCTTAGAAATCAATCACGCTCCGGTAAAAAAACTCAATACCGTATTCGTTTAGAAGAAAAGCAAAAATTGCGGTTTCATTATGGTCTTACAGAACGACAATTGCTTAAATACGTTCGTATCGCCGCAAAAGCCAAAGGGTCAACGGGTCAGGTTTTACTACAATTACTTGAAATGCGGTTGGATAACATTCTTTTTCGATTGGGTATGGCGTTAACTATTCCTCGAGCCCGCCAATTAGTTAATCATAGACATATTTTAGTTAATGGTCGTATAGTAGACATACCAAGTTATCGCTGCAACCCCCAAGATATTATTACAGTGAAGGATGAACAAAAATCTAGAGCTATGATTCAAAATTATCTTGATTCATCCCCCCAAGAGGAATTGCCAAAACATTTGACTTTTCACCCATTCCAATATAAAGGATTGGTCAATCAAATAATAGATAGTAAATGGGGGGGCTTAAAAATAAATGAATTGTTAGTAGTAGAATATTATTCTCGTCAGACTTAAATCTAACTAAAATAACAAGGGTTTGGACAATTTTGCTCCCTATCGTCTAAGTGAAGAAAAAAAAGTAAGGGTTTGATCGGGAGATTTTTTTCCATTCATATATCATAAAACGATAGGGATATTTTCATTCCTTTCCATTTTTTCCCGTATTTTCTTTACCGCAGAAATTCGGAATAGAAAATCTATATCAAGGAAAGATCTAACTGTTTGAATAAAGGTATCCATTGGTATGTGATTTGATACATTGCGATCAGTAACATTGATAAATTAAGTAAAGGTACGGAA